TTTTTTATACAAATACAATACATAGGTCGTCGATTCGGCAGTGGACAAAAAAGGGGGATCCATCTTTCCAGTTAATGGTTCAAAGAATTTTATCCATATGAGTGTTCTACATCGGATAAATTCCCAATTCTTCCTTTTTTCTTTTTATCATTTTTAAACCTTTTTGGTACTAACGTAGCGGTAGAAAGAGTACCATGTTATGCTGTGCCTGGACTTCAAACAATTTATCTTTAACCATGTAAAAGACCTCAACATTATTGGTTGATAGAGAAGAGAATCAAAGTTCATTTACCAATTAGTTACGAAATGCTATGGTTCTTACATATGATTTCTGAATGAAATCCAATTCCGAAGTAATTCGTCGAGATTGTGCACCCTTTGTTCCTATTTCTGCTATAAAAAATAATATAAAGTGCAGCCGGTGAAATCCAACCTATTCTTGAAATACACAACTCGCACACACTCCCTTTCCAAAAAAAATCAATACACCCAGCACTACGCTTAGATTTATTGGATTTGTTGCTAAAATATCGGTATTAAACTCGAAACTCCCAGCGGATGGCCAGTGCCCCACGGAAACAAAAGAATCGGTTATATTTTTCATATGCTCTCCCTTTATAGATAGGACTAACAAAGAACAGAGTTCTTTTTGTATTACTCCGCTTATTCTTCTTAATCTTAATGGAATTTGAGAATTCTCAAATTTATTAGTTATGGTTATGTTTTTGTTATTCTTTTTTTTTTTTTTACATTTTTATTCTACTTAAACATTAAACAAAAGGATTTGCAAATAAAAGAGCTAATGCCACGACCAGTCCATAAATGGTTAAAGCTTCCATAAAAGCCAGACTCAGCAATAAAGTACCTCGTATTTTACCCTCTGCTTCTGGTTGTCTCGCAATACCTTCTACGGCTTGGCCCGCAGCAGTTCCTTGACCAACCCCAGGTCCGATAGAAGCAAGCCCTACAGCCAATCCAGCAGCAATAACGGAAGCAGCAGAAATAAGTGGATTCATGGTAAGTTCCTCGCACCAAAAAAAGAAATGATTAATGATACAACCAACCAATGAATTAGTACTTAATCTACTTCTTTTTCTACTTCTCAGGTCGAAGTAACTAAAAGCTCCAAATGGAATTCAGATTCGAGATATCGTTTTTCCTTTCTACCTTATGACCTTATGTAAATAGATATGTATATAGTTTTAGTAATTGCATTTCCTTGTTTATAAACTATTCTATTATTTCTCTTTCATTCAATTCACAATCACAGACAAAATAGAAAAAGGACTGATATGGGAATACATATAAATGCAGTGGACTAGAAAAAAAGAGATAGGGGTCATTACTATCTAACTAGTAAATAGCATATACTTTTATTCTTCCATAACGTAAATCACCTGCACTTTTTATTCTATTAAATCGTATTCTGGAACCATTATTCGAAACATACACAAAGATTGATACTCATAAACATTACATATATGTAGTAGGATCCCCAACCCTTCTTTCTTTCTTGATATATACATACATGTAGCTAGTTGCATTTTATTCTACAACTCAGTGGATTATATGGAACCCCCCGCATTGCTTGATTTGGGATAAGCTTCAAAAAAGACTAGACTATTTCAAAAGTTAGTCAATGATGACCTTCCATGGATTCACCTATATAAGCCGCAGCCAAAGTTGCAAAAATAAGAGCTTGAATACCGCTTGTAAATAATCCAAGAAACATGACAGGTATAGGAACTACTGAAGGCACTAAAGAAACAAGAACAACAACCACTAATTCATCAGCCAATATATTCCCAAAAAGTCGAAAACTAAGAGATAAAGGTTTGGTGAAATCTTCTAGAATATTAATTGGTAAAAGTATTGGAGTTGGTTGAATGTATTTCCCGAAATATCCCAATCCTTTTTTACTAAGACCCGCATAGAAATATGCCACTGACGTGGGTAAAGCTAAAGCAACAGTAGTATTTATATCATTCGTGGGCGCAGCTAACTCTCCATGAGGTAACTTTATGATTTTCCAAGGTAAAAGAGCGCCTGACCAGTTAGAAACAAAAATAAATAGGAACATCGTTCCTATAAAAGGAACCCAAGGACCATACTCCTCTCCAATCTGAGTTTTGCTCAAGTCTTGAATAAATTCAAGGACATATTCGAAGAAATTCTGACCGTCGGTCGGAATGGTTTGTGGATTCCGAACAGCTATGATGACTGAACCTAATAAGATAGCAATTACAACCCAAGAAGTGATAAGTACTTGGGCATGAATTTGTAAACCTCCTATTTGCCAATATAAATGTTGGCCTACTTCTACACCTGATATATCATATAACCCTTTGAGTGTTTTAATGGAACATGGTATAACATTCATATTGTCCTCTAACAGAAATCAAACTTCAAAAAGGTAATTATTTTGATTCAACCATTTCTTTCTCAATTCATCTATGTTCATTCATGAATTTAAGTTTTCTGAATCGTATATTTCGGATACTGAGAAATAACATAAAAAAAAAAGACCAATTATTTGATCTTTTCAATATCATTTGATAGTCAAAACATAGTTCAAACTCCAAAAGATGCAAACCAAAATAGTAACAATCAAAGAGAGTTCACCAAAAACAAACTAATCTTCTTATTTATTCTTCTTAATGATAAGAGTAATGATAAGATAATCAACCATTTTTTATATAACAGGAACGGCCCTCACAAATTGCAGATACTAATTTGGTAAGAATAAATCTAATCGAAGCTATAGCATCATCGTTGGCCGGAATAGAAATATCTGCAAGATCTGGGTCACAATTTGTATCAATTAAACAAATCGTCGGAATACCCAAAATGGAACATTCTCGAAGAACCATATATTCTTCTTGCTGATCAACGATAATTACAATATCGGGCAATCCCGTCATATATTTGATCCCACCCAGATATGCTTGCAAGGTAGATAACTTTCTCTTCAACATTGCTGCATCTCCTTTGGGGAGACGATTGAATTTCCCCATCTTTTGTTCTGTTATTAAGTCCCTGAACTTCTGAAGTCTTGTTTCTGTAGTATACCAATTCGTTAACATACCACCAAGCCATTTTTTATTAACATAATGACATCGAGCCCTTATTGCTGCTGATGCTACTAAATCCGCTGCTTTCTTTTTGGTACCAACGATTAAGAATTTTTTTCCCCTACTTGCTGCATCAAAAACTAAATCGCAAGCTTCTGATAAAAAACGAGCAGTTATAGTAAGATTTGTAATATGAATACCCTTACGCTTTGCAGAGATGTAAGGAGCCATTCTAGGATTCCATTTATTAGTACCATGACCAAAATGAACTCCTGCTTCTATCATTTCTTCCAAATTGATGTTCCAATATCGTCTTCCCATTTTCCCACACTTTCTCTTTTTCTTTTTTTTTTCAAAGAGATTCAGTACCCTATGAAATAAATAATTGTTCCGACGGAACCTTCTACCAGGATTGACCATTGATCTACGACCCAAACCATGAATTTCATTCTTTATTTTTTATTTCATTGATTACGAAATCCATAATTGGACCGGAGAGTTAAAGTAAAAAGAATGAACCTCTTGTTAAGAATTAGTAAATTACATTACGTAATTGATTGGTCTGCTGTCTCATGGAAAGTTTTTGGGGCACAAGAACAAAATAATTCTCTATGGTATAACAAAATATCTCTCATTTCCAACTCGAATAGATCCTTCCTTTTAATTTTCAAATGAATGTTTTTGTCTTGCTTTGAACGATGTAATAATTTATTGAATCCGGTACCAACCGGTATAATCCCCCCCAGAACAACGTTCTCTTTCAGGCCTTTCAACCAATCAATACGACCTCGTAGAGCAGCTTTTGCTAAAACTCGAGCAGTTTCTTGAAAACTAGCTTCGGATATGAAACTTTGAGTATTCAGAGATGACTTCGTTATTCCCAATAAGATTGCCCGATAACAGATCGCTTCGTCCAAAACGCGCCCTGCTCGCTCTGCTCGCAACAATCCAATAAATTCCCCAGGTAAAAAAACATTAGACATTCCATCTTCTGAAACTAAAACTCTTGATGTTACTTGACGTACAATAATCTCTATATGTCTATTATGGATCTGTACCCCTTGGGATCGATAAACCTTTTGGATCTTATTAACCAAAGAGATACGACTTTGGGCTATGGTTAGTTCAGCTCCAATCAAGAATCCCCAAGGGATCCCAAGAATCCTTCGGATACGTTCGTCCCAACCTTCAACTCTTCTTTCGAGGTTCATCGATATTGAATCAATTGAACGAACTTCTAATATTTGTTCCACTTTTGGAAGACCTTGCGTTATGTCACCAGATCTCGATTTTTCATATATAAATGTAATTAATGTGTCTCCTTCAGAAAAGATTTCTCCATAATGGCCATGGACAGTTGCTCCTGGAGTGACCAAATAGGGCTTAGATGATCTTATAACTAAAGAGTCAGCATGAACAATGAAAATTTGACCAGATTTTTTTATGCGTGATCCATATTTCAATAGACATACATTTTCACAAAGGAATTGTCCAAGGCTAATTATTGTCCATGCCTCTTCACAAGAATCGTGATGGAGAAAACACCAATTCAAATGGAATGAATTCCAAATGATGTTACTGCATGGATCGGGATTATAAATCCTACTATTTTCATCTAGGAAACAGTATTGAAATGGAAGTACTTGAAGCACTTGGAAAGTCTGTTTAAAATCTTCAAGTAAAAAATATTTCTTTAAAAAGACTTGATTATAAGTTATTAAATAGTAAGATGAACGAAGATTTACTATTTTAGGCACAATAGTACCTAAAGGACCCAACAAATCCCTAATTGGAGTCATGGGATCCGATCCTTTTGTCGCATTATTATATCTCGAAGTATTGAAGGGACCAATTCGAGAGCAATTGGATGATGACAAAATTATGAAAGATTGGCATTCCTTATTTCGATTCAACAACGTACCAAGAGTT